ACAAAAAATCAATTGATTCGTCATGGTAGAGAAGAAAAACGGCGCACGGACCGTACTCGAGCTTCGGATCAATGTCCCCAGAAGCAAGGAGTATGCCTGCGTGTTTCGACGAGAACACCGAAAAAACCTAATTCAGCTCTACGTAAGATAGCAAAAGTACGGTTGAGCAATCGACATGATATATTTGCTCACATTCCAGGCGAAGGTCATAATTCGCAGGAACATTCTATAGTCTTAGTCAGAGGAGGTAGAGTGAAAGATTCGCCAGGTGTGAAATCCCATCGTATTCGAGGAGTCAAGGATTTGCTGGGAATTCCGGATCGTAGAAAGGGAAGATCTAAATATGGTGCAGAAAGACCAAAATCGAAATGAATGGAAGATGCCTCTGGAACTTTTTTGTTCTTTTGTTCGGGAGACAACCATTGTAGATTCCAGCCGAGAAGACCGGGAATGTTACTCCAAAATAAAATGGATTGGATCAATTTTATTAGGGATCCTCTAATAAAAGTATGGGAGCAGGAACCCCCTTTTTATATGAAGATCGCCGCGATTGTTATAATTTTAGTGTGTATTTAAACCTTTATCTCAAACCACTATCTAAGGTGGAAATGCTTCATATATAATAGGAGGCAAGGCGATGTCCTATTTGAGATCGAGGACTCTGTATTCGGTTTCAAAATGAAACCCATCCCTTTCAAACGAGACAAAGTGAAAATTCCTATGAGGCCTCGCAGCTAGAATGTTGCAAAAGCAGCGGCTTGGCTTGTTTCCAAGGTCAACTGCAAGCAAAATCGGAACTACCGAGCAAAGAAAGTAAAAAATAAAATAAGCAGAATATTTGATGGGAGACCCCATATCGACTTGATTGTTAAAGTCGGATCGCGATCTAAATTGAAATATCTTTTCTGGTGTAGGTATATTTGCTATTTGCAAATAGATATACCGAGGCCCACCCCAAACAAGGGGTGGGAGAAAGAAGAGAGGGTCAGAGGGCTTCTTTCACAGTGCGTACATTTAGTGGTGCACACCTTCAACACAGGGTTAGCATTCTATACTATCTATTTCTTCTGTCTTCGTCTGGAAGCTCTCTTTTGAGGCGCGCTTTAAAATCCAACAGAGTATTAAGCAGAATCTAGGGCTGGATAGAGGTTGCCAACCGGTCTTAAGTACCCGACTAACTCTAACTAATAAAAAGGGCTTGTTGCCCTAAACTAAAGGTAGTCTATTGACTTACTTTGGAGGCTGGGATAATAAGATAGAAAGAGCGGAGATACGGGCTAGATACCCTATCCTAAAATAAGTGTGGGTCCAGAAGAGGAGATCCATCTTTAGAACAGGGCTAAACGAAACTCCCTCGAGAAGGGAAATCTAAGTTAAGTTAAGCTGCGTTGAAAATGGTCGTGGAGAAGTATGTAAGCCGATACTGATGCAGAGACATATGGCTTTTGTTTTAGCAAATGAAGAATAGTATTTCCGGTAGATAAATTGGTATAGAATCTGAGGAAGGACTTAACCGCGTTGGGCCGGGAGAAAAACGACTTCAAAAAGGATACCACCAAACCTGACTGAATCAAACCAACCTCAACTGATTGAACTCAAGCAATCGCAGCTACTTTCTCTTCCACTTCCTTCCCACCGGACTTACTAAACCACCAACAACGGCAACAGAAAGATCTTTTGCCGAGAAGAAATGGGAATCATGAAAGTCAGCCTAGCACTACTGCAGCTACTCCCACTACTAAATACCTTATAACAAAAAAAACAATTGCAGGAGAGCGTGAACAAGGTCTTTTTATTAGACAATTCCTACTGCTTTTACTACAACTAAAGCACCCACTGATAGCGATGTTGTAGTGGAGATGGTAAGTTTGGATGTGCGAATGAAACTGCCGCAGAAACTCATTTCGAAGGGAATTTCCTTATTTATTTACTTTATTGAAATTTGCATTTTCATAGTAGAGCAGCTTGTTTAAGTGAATGATCGGAATGAAGAGAAGATAGAGAAAGATAGTCAATTTTTGGTAATTTCTGGTACACAGAGGACTTTATAGAGAGTAAGAGGCATGGCTGTGGTGGTAAGAATAGATGTACCAATGTGCGTAATAACTAACTGAGCACCATTCCCAACCTTGAAAAGATCCGTACCTTTATAAGGAACATCTGAAGAGAGGTTGTTTTCATCTTCCACAATATGAGTAGAAGCCCTACCTTAGACAGACTAGGACTACGAGCAGTTGGAATCCTCTTTCAGTGAAGAGCTTTACTCCATTTAGACTTTGAATAAAGACATTACCTATTTCTTCACCACACTAAAGAAATAGTAGCAGCTCGTGCACCAATGTTTTTAACACTTTAGGACCATCATCACCTACTGAAAAGAACGCCGATTTACTACACGAATTATGAAACTACTTAACGTACACTGCCATACGACCATAGACAAATCTATCCCCTACCACGGACTAGGCACGAAGTTTTGAAGAAGCGGCAGGTCAGCCAAGCAAATAGAAAGCGGAAGCTACGTCCCAGCCGTCAGAGTGGACCAGTGATCATGTAGATCAACCCCCTCTTTCTCAGAGGTTCAGGCTCTAGTCTCCGCTCCACCTTCTATATTATAGAGAAGATCATCTTCGCTACCCACCCGAAATCGCTCTACCTGGTGAAAGTAGACTGTCCGGAAATCCTTCTCTTGCTCTAGTTACTAACTTGATACTCTGATCAACGACGAAACAATTGTTTATTAATAAACTCAGGTCAGAAAAGATGGAATTGTCTAAGGTCATACGCGGGACTCAAGCTTGAAGTGGTTGTGAGAGGGGTGCAGTGTAGCTAGAGCTTCATTTTTCATCTTCCCCTCCCTCTTCCGGGCTTGAGGGGAGTTCCAGTATATCCTCCCGGGTCAGAGAGTGGGGTTCCGAGTCCAACGGATGGAGAATAATAGAGGGCGCTAAGCAGGATTTCAAATAGCGAGCGGTTCAATTTGATTAGATTCGAGTTTGATTACGATTACGTCCTATTTATCTCAGGGGAATACAGGTGGTGATTCTGGATTGAATCTTTCTTCTGCGAGAGAAACTCTCTATGTAGATTCAAGCACAGGCTTGAGAAGGATTAAATTGGAGGGCGTAATGGGAGTTGGTGCTTGAGTAAAATATTTGAAGTCCACTGCTTCTAGCTCTGTAGCTTTAGTGGTCAGCCTGTCAGGAAGGAAATATTAAGCAAACCAGTCAGTTAGTTATTCAAAATAGAGCCCAGGTGCTGGTGTATAATAGATTTGTTTATCACAAAAAGCATACAAAGAGGGAGACATGTTCAATCCCTCCTACCTTTGCGGACTATAAACTTAGGGAGTTGAGGCAATCAGTAACTAGAGACTAGTTTACAGGCTAGCCAGCAAGTCCTCTCTTTGACCCAAGAAGTGGGATTGAGATTTTCAAGAGCAATTGAAAGCACCTAAGTGGTGACTGGCTTGCGGAATGCTTCGCTGGCGTTCACAAGGCTCGCTCCTTCATTCACTCGGCTCTTTTGTTCCAAATCTCGAATCTAGTAGAGAAAGACGGGGAGAAACAGAGAGTAGAGAGAGACTTATGTCACCACAAACAGAGACTAAGGCAAGTGTTGGGTTTCAAGCAGGGGTGAAAGATTCAAAACTTACTTATTATACGTATGATTACGAAACCAAAGATACTGATATATTGGCGAGTAACTCCTCAACCCTCCGTCCCCCCTTAAGAAGCAGGAGCGAAAGTAGCTGCTCTCCAACCAAGGGAGAGCTGGAACGAGGCGCTTGATACCACGAGCCAGCCAGCGAGCTACAGGGGCGAGCCAATGCATCTGTTCCGGATAGACTGACACCAAGAAAGACCAGCTGCTTCTTCTAGGGATGACTATTCCGCAGCGGTAATCGCAAAGAGAAAGGGAGTACCGGTTACTCAAGAAGGGAAAGTTTCGGCGCATCAGTCATTTCATCCCTGATTGGTGGACTACTAAAATAGGATTTCTTTTCTAGAATATGCGTTCAATCATAAACCACTTTGCCTTTATATGCTTTCTAAAAGAAAAACTCTTTTACGGGCTACTCTCCAAGCAGCACGACCTCGCTACCTCCCGAAGCTGCCCAGTCACACAATGCAGTCGGAGCTAGATACGAGGATAGACCTGGCTTAGCCAGAATAAACCAAGCGTTGCAAAAAGGAACCTACCCCAAGCGGAGCATCAACTATGAGAAACATGCTCCCTTCAGCTACGAAGGAAGGAGGAGACAGTAATAGAGATAGTGAGAAAGACATAGAAAGGAAAACTTAATACGACGTCATATTGTTACCTCTAAGAGAGAACTTTGCCAGAACTCTAAGTTCTAAAACACGTTGAAAGCTTAATCCAGTAGGACGACGAACAGGGAGCAAGAAGAGTCTAACTCCGCCCAGTTTCTAGTATGGAACATATAAAAAAAGGTTGTATGGACCAATCGGCACTTAGCGGCCCTGTCTAGTGGCTTTCCAGAATGAAGCAAAAGCCCCTACATAGATATGAAAATATAGCTTGAACAATCCAAGTGGGTAAAATAAGACATCTGGCAGGGGGTTATTTGTGCTAAACCCTACAAGAACTAATGATATTAAATGGCGTCAAACCTTCAGTTGTTATGTTAATAACTTTCCTATGATACAAAGACAGAGTCTAGATGTTACCACGGTTCAGATATCTGCTGCCATTACTGCTCATGCACGAATCCACATGTACCCGATAGGATGGTTTGCTTCTATACCCACCGTTGTACTAAGTAATCCCACCAATGAAACCGAAAATGATCTTCTAAACCTCTTACGATTGAAATTGACCAATGCCATAGTCAAGATCCTCCTTCAAAGCAGTACAGGTGTAACAGCAATCAAGCTACTAAGGAATAAGTGCTCTTTCTTTACAATATGGGCTTTCGTAAGCATCAATAATGCCACAAGATCTTAAAAGCAACCAGGTCCTCATTCATGAGTGAAGAT